CATTGCCTTTGCGGGCAAAAGAGTAATTGAACAAACATTGAATAAAACAGTACCCGACGGTTCACAAGCGGCTGAGTATTTATTCCAGAAGGGCTTATTCGATCTAATCGTACCACGTAATCCTTTAAAAAGCGTTCTGAGTGAGTTATTTCAACTCCACACTTTCTTTCCTTTAAATCAAAATTAAAACATTAAGTTCAATTATTTTGAGCAAACAAGTAATTAGTTTATCGGAATCCAAGTCAAAATGAGACGAATGGGGTTTTCTTTGTTGACATAAGATCTAATTGTATAAAGAATCAAAAGTCATATAAAATCGAAAATCCGCCCCCTTTTCTATATTCCTGATTATTGATCAAGAAGCCTCTATTAACAAGATAAAAGATGAAATTCTTATTTTCGTCAAATTAGGCAAATAAAAAAATATCTTCTTCTCGTCATATATAATTCAAATTTACAAAATATAGAATTTTTGATCTTTCTATATCTTACGATAATCCTATTTTGCATAAGAATCCCTGCTGGATGGGATTCTAACAAACCCTTCAATATAAATAGAATCTAAATAAGTAGAATCTAATTCATTTTTAAGAAAATTTTTGCTTAATAAATTAATAAATGAAATTCGAAGACAAGAGCAAAAAACGAAGAAAATAAGATCTCATCCATATCCTTTCAAATCCTTAATGTAGAAAGATAAAAAACTACATTATATACTCACTTAGATAGATACTTATATCTATAGATATTAAGTCATAATAATTCCAATTTAGAATTCTCAAATTCTATTATAATAAGTAAGATATCCTTATATATAATAAGATATATAATAAGATATCTTTATATTATAAATAATAAATATAAAATCTAAAAAATAATAACAGGTACAAATAGTAAATCGAGGTACCCATTCTATGACAACTCTTAACTTTCCCTCTGTTTTGGTCCCTTTAGTAGGCCTAGTATTTCCGGCAATCGCAATGGCTTCTTTATTTCTTCATGTTCAAAAAAACAAGATTGTTTAGAGCCGATGGCACAAAATCTCATCTATTTTTTTTTTTCAATTGACGTTTGTATCATAACACAGATATCCATTTAGCAAAATATGGTATAAGCGGCTTCCGCCGAAAAATTCTTATGTCTCCAGAAAATGGTATGTTCTAGCTATTTTCAAATAGACCCGAATCGGCGGATGGCTGAACTGTAACGTTGGTCTATCTATATGTATGTGGCTATATTTAGTGAGATCATACGAAGGGTATTTTATTAGTTTAGATCTAACCAATTTAATGAATTACTCCTAAAGGTTCACATCAAACTAGTGCTAGTTGATGCGAGTTACTTCGGAAACAAACGGACTAAAGTCAAATTCATTTGGGGTATTCTCTCAATTCCAAAAAAAGCAACGGGATCAAGTATGAGTTGTCGATCAGAACAGATATGGATAGAACCTATAAAGGGGGCTCGAAAAACAAGTAATTTCTGCTGGGCTATTATCCTTTTTTTAGGTTCATTAGGATTCTTGTTAGTTGGAACCTCGAGTTATCTTGGTAGAAATTTGATATCTTTATTTCCGTCTCAGCAAATCGTTTTTTTTCCACAAGGAATTGTGATGTCTTTCTATGGGATCGCGGGTCTTTTTATTAGCTCCTATTTGTGGTGCACAATTTCGTGGAATGTAGGTAGTGGTTATGATCGATTTGATATAAAAGACGGAATAGTGTGTATCTTTCGTTGGGGATTTCCTGGAAAAAATCGTCGGGTCTTCCTCCGATTTCTTATAAAAGATATTCAATCCGTCAGAATAGAAGTGAAAGAGGGTATTTATGCTCGGCGTGTCCTTTATATGGATATCCGAGGCCAGGGAGCTATTCCATTGACTCGTACTGATGATAATTTTACTCCGCGGGAAATGGAACAAAAGGCTGCTGAATTGGCCTATTTCTTGCGCGTACCAATTGAAGTATTTTAAGAAATGAGCCGATAAATGAATGCTTTCTGAGCAGGAGGGCAAAAACGCAAGAATCCTCTTTTTCTAGAACATAACTTAATTGAGGTTTCTTCAGAACATTCATTCGAGTCAAAGCAGACATATATGGAACAAGCATAAAAAACTCTTTTGGGGATCTTTTATATGTATCGAAATATACACAACTCAATTCAATAAAAAAATAAGAAAAATCAAAATATCTCATAATAAACCATTTCTAAATAAGTAAATCCCCCCTTTTGACTTGTTGGAATTGAGACTTTAGATTCAGATAGATCATATCTTGTCATTTTTTCGACGCTTCTTTTTGTGCTCCTTAATGACCAAAAAATTGGATCTCTTATAATGATAACTAGCCAATTTCTGTCGTTTTTTGCCACTCGTTTTTCACAATATTCTTCATAAAATTCCCTCAATTCTTCTATCCCTGACTACTCATAGTAAGTTAAATTTTTTCGAAATATTTGATATTTTTATATAATGATAGAAAAGGAGTTCTTTCGTCTCAAA